CTCCATTTTTATTTTTCGAAGCTACTCCTTTTCCTATTCATTCAACTGCCAAATCTTATGAATTCGGGTCGATTGGATCGAGTGAAAAATCCTATTGTTTTGGTTGTGGACTCAAGGGTTCAGGTTCAAACATGTTCTTTGAAGAAATATATGAGTTCTATTATAATAGAAAAAAAATATGTTTTTTTTATTCCATTTAAGTAAATCGAGAAAAGGAAAAACATAATAAGAAATGACACTCCTATCATAGGAATGGAAATAGCCTTGTTGCTGCTTCAATAACAAGCATTTTCGTTTTCAAATCAAATAAATCATTTGATCTATGATTCATTGGAACAAGGAATGGCCTGGCTAGGTACTGGCCAGGCCGGGGGAATAAAAGAAAGAACTTTTCGGACGAAATCAAAGAGGGACTCTTTCTATTGGAGATATCTGTTTCGAATCATTATCTAAAGGGAATTGATGATTGATCAAATTCGTCTATATTTATAGAATAAAGAAAGATAAGGAAAAACTTTTATCAACCTTTATTTCACGCGTCACATATGAATTATCCTTTTCAAATTAGGAGAGATGGCTGAGTGGACTAAAGCGGCGGATTGCTAATCCGTTGTACGAATTATTTGTACCGAGGGTTCGAATCCCCCTCTCTCCGTTTCTTCTGATCACTTGATATTTCCCTTTCGAATTCGAAAAAATCTCTAACCCCCTTTCTCATAGTTAAATGTATGGAATGGAGAAAGAAAATCCTAAGAAAATTCAGAAATCGAGCAAGGAAAAACCCCTGATTTTTTTATTCATCACGTCCAGGATTACGTCCTGGATCATTAGATAGGAATCCGAAGATGAAGAGAGAAACAAAGAATATCACTACTGTGTAAACGAAGAGTTTGAGAGTAAGCATTACACAATCTCCAAGATCATTTTGGGGGAAATAGGGGAATAGATTCTCCATTTTTGTACCACATATTCCGTTTTGACACCAAGAAAAGAAGCGGTTTCTAGAAAACATAAGGAATTTGCAGGAATGAATTTGTAATAAGATTCTGATTCTTTCGTTAACAAAATGATCTCTCATACCTACAATTAGGTATTGTAGGGACCATACATAGGGTCTTCGACCCCCAGAAGGAATGAAGAAATGAGGTGATTCCGATTCATCTCGGTTATCCAAAAGAATTTCCATGTTTGAGTCGAGGGTTCATTATCTGATCTTATCAATTCTTAAGAATAGAATTTTGATTTTATCGAATAAATCATGAATGTTTCTAAGACAGTATTAAAGATCTCATCGAAAACTTACAGCAGCTTGCCAAACAAGGGCTAAGAGAAAAAAGAGCACAGGTATGACTGGCATAACATCTACGATTGGATTGAAAAAAGCATAAGCTTCGGGCAATTTGGCGAAGAAAAAGCTACTCGAATGAAGGGCAGAATTAAGACAGATCAAACTAAAGATATTAAGCATAACAAACATTTTGTTCTTGGAGAAAATTTCATTATTATTGGGTTATTGATATAAGGGGAAAATGAAGAAAGAAGGGAAAGTAGGCCGCAAAATATTTCTTTTTCTTTGAACTCCCTCAATCAAAAATCCTTCAATTCTCAAATGAGAATAGAAGGAATCATACCTTACATACAATATCTTAATTGAATTATATGTAATGATCAATAAATTCATTTTGATTCTACATCTACATGTGTAAAATCATAGCAACAACCAATTCAATAGATATTGGGGCTGGAATTGACGAACAACCAATACCGATATTAGTGTTTATCGGTGTCGAATAGAAATAAAAATGGGGCGTGGCCAAGTGGTAAGGCAACGGGTTTTGGTCCCGTTACTCGGAGGTTCGAATCCTTCCGTCCCAGACCAATTCTATCATAACAAAGATTGTTCTTTTTAAGAATCTTCTGTTTAAGGGTGTAATGTTGGATACAATGTGATCCAATCTTTCTTTGTGATTTCTAATGATTCTTCTATAGAATCATATCTTCCCTTTCGATTTTGTTTCTCACAAACAAACGGATCGAGTATCAATGACATGTGGATGGAAATAAATATCTTTTTTGATATAGGTAGGATGGGAACAAAGATCAAAGTGAAATTCAAAAAAAAAACTGGGTGGGCCATTCAGCGTATGTTCGCCCCCTCGCCCATATTCATATTGAAGGTTAGTTAGTCATTTGGATAAACTTTATGTCCCATATCTATGATATTTGGATTCTCACATGATGCATTCTGAGTCGAAATGCGAAATAAAAGAGAAGTCTCGACCTTCCCTAAAGTAAATATAAATAAAGATAGGGTAGACAAAATGACTAATTCTATGTGGATCCTGAATCCTAAAAAACGGGGGGGTTCTTGGTATTAATTCCAGCGATGGAATTAAAGCTCCTGAGACTGGGGTGGGACAAAATCAAACAAAATAGTAACAACGAATTGATATGAACCCATTTTGCTTTGTACTTATACAAGACAGGATAGCATCCCATAAGAAGATCCTTTTAAATTGGCTTTGGATATGATTCATGATCCCCATGGAATTCGTGTCGATATGAGTTAATCCGCAAAGGAAAGGAAGGTATCAATTTCAAGACCCTTGTCATCCGGATCTTATTAACAAACAAGAAAATTCAATACGGAACAGATTATTTTCTTTGGACCTAATTTCTTTTATTTTGTATTTGATTTGGCTCCAATGAATAATTGGAAATCAATGTAGCGATCAGTTGGGGGAGGGGGGAGATTCATACATTCACTTTACTTTATGGAAAGATTCCTGAATCTGAAGTAAGGAAAAATCTGTAGAAAATGAACCATGCCTATATGTATTGTTATTGTTCTATTTCAGTGATCAGTGACACCGGTGTTTCAGTTTTGGCGAAAAAGATCTGCGATCCCTTAAATACCCACGATTACCCCCGGTAACACTTGTTTGGTGTATCTGATGAATACGATAAAATCAGATGAAAGAATACCTGAAAGAATACCGACCTTCATTTTTTCTTTCATGAGCCCCTTCTATCCATCCCCAAGAAAACAAAACAATTGGATTTGTTTCATGACCCATTTATCTGGTTTAAATTATTGATGATTCAATCGGAAAGGAAACATAGAGGTCTTTTATGATGATCAAATTCGCGTCTGATTTAATTAATCAGATATCTGCTAAACATTTTTAGATCCTCGTTGTACCGACTTGTTGATGGATTTAGAGATTCAATTCAGTCTTTACTGGAAAACTTATTTCCAGTAATGATGTCGAAGTAGGAAATTCTTGAAATTGTTTTTTATGATTCCTTATCAATTCTTTCTACTCGAAGAAGTGTGACATTGGTGAATCTATCCTATCGAGTCACTTGCGATCTTTCCCGGTCATTGGAATAGCTTATTTGGTTAATGACTCATTCTGTTCCGGTATCGGTAATCTAATTAAAGACCCTTCTTTAGTTTTAGTTGTTTGAGAAAGAATTGGATCTTTCATGATTCATCATCCCTAACAATCTGTTGAAGATGTAAAGAAGTGTTAAGCAACGCATTTCTTCGTGTTTTTTAAAAATGTGTTTCATTTATGGGGTTAAATTATATTCTTGCTGAGACTTCTCCAGATCCATCTATGAAAATGAAAGTATGGAGGACTTCATATACTATATACCGATTGAGCCAATGACTATTCATGATTCCATATTGAATCAATTCCATACCGGTCCAAAATTAGAGGAATGTTATGGTAAAACTTCGTTTGAAACGATGTGGTAGAAAGCAACGTGCGACTTGAAGGACATTATCGGCTGTGGATTCTTGTACCCACCATTTTATATATCAAAGAAGATGCTCTCGGCTCGACATAGTTTGTTCTATTCCACTAGGACCCCAATTTTGGGGTTGTAATAAAATAATATAATTATAATATAGCACATGATGGAGCTCGAGCATAAAGAATTGGTTCATTTAGCAGAGAGAAGGATCTAGGGTTAATGCCAATCAATAAGTTGGAACAACTTCGTAAGTATATCTTCGGTATAGAAATTGAAAGGATCAAGTTCGAACAAGTAAAAAAAAAAAAGAAAATGAATTTGTCGAAATAGTTTTACCAATTCCGATCAAAAGTGTATCACAGGGGAATCAATCGTTTCCATAGAACGAAATAACAAAAGGTATGTTGCTACCCTTTTGAAACAATTAAGGATCACCGAAGTAATGTCTAAACCCAAGGATTCAAAGCAAAGATAAAATAAAGGATACCGGAACAAGGAAACACCGTTTTCAATTGTCTCAACAACTAGATCAGAATGGGGAAGAAATAAAATCGATTCTAGGCGAGACAAACAAAAGAGGTTAGAGACGGCTCAATAAATGTTTAAGGATTTCCCTTCGAGCTCTTTGAGAATTACCCAACTTGAGTTATGAGTACGAATGAGATTTCTTTTTTTTTTTTTTCAGGAAGGAAGAACAAAAAAAAATGACTCAAATCATAGTCTAATTGATGATTTTGTGGATCTATTTGCCACTACAATACATAAATTCGAATCATTCTTTTCGAGCCGTACGAGGAGAAAACCTCTTATACGTTTCTAGGGGGGGTTGTTCATTTATGTCTATCCCAATGAGTCATCTATCGAATCGTTGCAATTGATGTTCGATCCCGAAGAGAGGGAAGAGATCTTCGTAAAGTGGGTTTTTACGATCCGATAAAGAACCAAACTTATTCAAATGTTTCCGCTATTCTATATTTCCTTGAAAAAGGCGCTCAACCTACAGGAACTGTTCATGATATTTCAAAGAAGGCGGAGGTATTTAAGGAATTTCGAATTAATCAAATGAAATTAATGAAATAAAAAAAAGGGGGGGGGGTGCCCAGTATCTAGCTTTGTCTAATTGTTTCTCCACCATTCCTTATTTTTTTTCTCTATTCTCTATTCATTGTTGCTCTCACATGACCCCGTATCATAGAACTATAAAAAAAAATATCTTCTCTTGATATGAGACAGATAGAAAAAAGATTGAGTGAATAGATGAAATAACTGGGAAATTATGGGATTACCATCAATCAGATGGTTTTCGTTGGGACTCCACCAACAAACAAAAGGTCAATCTTGCTTATTGTACCTCTATTGAATAAATATTGAATAAACCCGACATTTTTTTCCTACCGGAATTCCTTATTTATTTCCCCACTCATACTTCATCCCTTATCTATGTTGTAGTGTCACTCCAACACAAGTCCTTGTTTTATTTATTGAATTGGTTTTCTCAACATTCAATTCATATTGACAATGGTGTATCGAACAAATATAATTCGATCGTGGATAAATAGATCTATTTATCCACATTTCATAAGTTTGTTTCTTTATTTCACTCAAACGATGGGTTCGTCAATTTCGTTGTGACACAAGAAGTATCTTAGTTAATATAATGAAAAAAAAAAAATAGAGTATGGGTAGTCTATAAATTTTTACATTTATTTAGATTTTCTCTATAATTTATCCCAGAATCTGTTGTATTTTCATCTGATCTCTGTTCATTTTTATGTTCACAATTGATCATCAAATCTTTCTTTTTGATCTGTTGCTAGTTCAATGTTTTGACGAGGTCGGGCAATCGAATCTCTTTATTTATTTTTTATTCCGATCGTATCTACACACCCTATTTATATGGGTTGCTAACTCAACGGTAGAGTACTCGGCTTTTAAGTGCGGCTATGGTCTTTTACACATTTTGATGAAGCAACGGATTCGTCCATACCATTGGTAGAGTTTGTAAGACCACGACTGATCCTGAAAGGGAATGAAAGGAAAAAACAGCATGTCGTATCAATGGAGAACTCTTAGAATACTTCATCCTTAACGGATCGATACAAAATCTTGTTTTGATTCTTTTCTTGGAAAGGGGTCAAATCAATTCAAGTTGGGTCGAGTGAATAAATGGATAGAGCCCTATAGCTCCAATTATAGGGAAACCAAAAGCAACGAGCTTCTGTTTGTTCTTAATTCGAATGATTACCCGATCTAATTAGACGTTAAAAATATATTAGTGCCTGATGTGGGAAAGGGTTCTCTTGTGAGTGGATCATCAATTCCTTTTTTTTTATGAATCCTAACTATTCTCTATTATGTTCTCTATTATGTAGTGGAGACGAATGTGTAGAAGAAACGGTATACTGATCAAAATTCATTATTCCAAAGTCAAAAGAGTGATCGGGTTGTAAAAATAAAGGATTTCTAACCATCTCTTGTAACTATAACGAACATAAATAAATTGGATGGAAATAGGATCCGTTGATTGTCCTTTCTGGCTCCGGGGTATCTATTCTTTTCTTACTATATACCTTGTTCTGACCGTATCGTACTATGTATTATTTGATAACTCAAGAAATCCCCCATTTGGTTCAAGTGTAATTTCAAATGGAAATGGAGGAACTACAAGGATATTTAGAAATGGATGGATTTCGGCAACAATACTTCCTATATCCGTTTCTATTTCAGGAATATATCTACGCGCTTGCTCATGGTCATGCTTTAAATGGATCGATTCTTTATGAACCGGTGGAAAATTTAGATCATGACAATAAATCCAGTTCACTAATTGTGAAACGTTTAATTACTCGAATGCATCAACAGAATCGTTTGATTATTTCGGTTAATGATTCTAATCAAAATCGATTCGTTGGGCACAACAATCATTTTGATTCTCAAATGATATCGGAGGTTTTTGCAGTCGTTGTGGAAATTCCATTCTCGCTGCGATTGGTATCTTCCCTAAAAGAAAAAGAAATAGCAAAATCTCATAATTTACGATCTATTCATTCAATATTTCCCTTTTTCGAGGACAAGTTATCACATTTAAATCATGTGTCAGATATACTAATACCCCACCCCATCCATCTGGAAATCTTGGTTCAAACCCTTCACTCTTGGATACAAGATACTCCTTCGTTGCATTTATTGCGACTCTCTCTCTACGAGTATTGGAATTCAAATAGTCTCATTACTTCAAAAAAATCCATTTCCCTTTTTTCAAAAGAGAATCAAAGATTCTTCTTGTTCCTCTCTAATTCTCATGTATATGAATGTGAATTCATATTCATTTTTCTCCGTAAACAACCCTTTCATTTACGATCAAAATCTTTTGGATCCTTTCTTGAGCGAACACATTTCTATGCAAAAATAGAATATCTTGTAGTAGTGCTTTGTAACGATTTTCAGAAAACCCTATGGTTGTTCAAAGACCCTTTTATGCATTATGTCAGATATCAAGGAAAATCGATTCTGGCTTCAAGGGGGGCTCATCTTCTGATAAAGAAATGGAAATCTCACCTTGTCAACTTTTGGCAATGTCATTTTGACTTGTGGTCTCAACCGGCCAGGATCCATATAAAGCAATTATATAATCATCCCTTCTATTTTCTGGGCTATCTTTCAAGTGTACGACTAAACTCTTCGGTGATAAGGAGTCAAATGCTAGAGAATTCGTTTCGAATAGATACTGCTATT